ATATAAACATTGAAACGAAAAGCGGGTAGCGGGAATCGAACCCGCATCGTTAGCTTGGAAGGCTAGGGGTTATAGTCGACGTCGATTCAACATTTTGAACGGAACGTCTCTAATTCAAAACCGAACCCGAAACTTTGGTTTCATTCGGCTCCTTTATGGATGTGAACAATATTGCAAAAAAATTCTAACCCATAACATCTATGTCAGCTTTTTGTCTGAATAGAGAAAAAATGACTCGCTTTCTAGATGATCCCTCTAGAAGAGAGTGATTATACCAATCTTTCTAGTTACTTCGTTCTCTATTTTTACTTGAGAAGATCCTGAGGAAAGCGATTTGATTTCCACCGAGTTAAAACAATAGGTTGATGTCTCTAGTAAACTAAAGTCATCGTTTAATAGCTACTTTGCTTCCATTTTTTTTTTCGTATAGAAAAAATGGAAGATTTAGTTACGATTCGAAACCTACCTTCTATCTACATCCATGGATACTTTACTCGTACTTAGGCAAGTATTAATATTATAATCAAATTCAATCCAATTCAAAAATTATGTTTCGCAATTTCATAATCCACTTTCTCACTTTCTAAGTGACTGTTGGATACAAATCACGAGAATCTATATTCTTCTCGAATATGTTATTGAGAAGTAAAGGGTTTAATCCTTTTTATAGAAAATAAAGTTTTTGTTCGGAATCTGAATCAAGCCGAAATCAAAGACCCTTTAACTCTTAAGGGGTTAATAAAACGAATCACACTTTTACCACTAAACTATACCCGCCACAATGCAATTATTGTATACAATCGGCCCTTTTGTCCAATGGGGGCATTGGACATAATCACGATAGGATCATCCACAAAATCATCAAAATTCGAGTGTTGACCCCCCCCTTTTTTTTTTCATTTTTGTGGATCGAAATAATCTTTCTTTCCTCTTGCTTGAATATTTCCTATTGAATTTTCTATTTATTATTTCTATATAGTATATAGAATAAATAGCATTTGGATTTTCAAATAATAGAAATCATCATTATATCTAGAAATTTGTATATCGCTGGAACAAAAAAAGGCCCGGCTAGGGACTGCCTGCGCGGGCCTGCCCGTGGCAATAAGGAGGGCCTTTCGAACAAAATCAACGCAAGAAGCTCTTCGGTCTTCTTTAGTTTTCTTTTTCTTTTTTATATTGTTGGCACTTTCGATTCCTTATATGATATGTTATTTATCGCAATAAAATTTCTGATAAAAGTTGTACATATTTATTCCATATTAAAATACATAGTAAAATACTAGATAGAAAGAAATATTTCTTCCTTTTTGTCTAATCTAATCTAATATAGTAATTATCTTTTTGAATTAGGAGAGATGGCTGAGTGGACTAAAGCGTCGGATTGCTAATCCGTTGTACGAGTTATTCGTACCGAGGGTTCGAATCCCTCTCTTTCCGTTTTCATTGATGACTTGATTTTTTTTTTTCAAATTTTGCAAATCCTTTGTTCTTAGTTAACCATAAAATCCTAAGAAAATGTAAAAGAAAACCCACTTTTTATTCTTCACGCCCGGGATTACGCGCGGGATCATTAGATAGGAATCCAAAGATGAAGAGAGAGACAAAAAATATCACTACTGTGTAAACGAAGAGTTTGAGAGTAAGCATTACACAATCTCCAAGATAATTTTTTTTTTGAAAAAAGAGAATAGATCCTCCAATTTCTACCTCATATGCTATTTAGATAGCAAGAAACGAGGTTCTTTCTAAAAATCGAAAAGAATTTACAAAATTCATTCTCTAAAACTTATTTGATCTTAGCAATTGTTAGAATTTTTTTTCGAATAAATCATGAATTTTGTAGGAGATTAAATTAGTAAATTAAAGATCTCATCGAAAACTTACAGCAGCTTGCCAAACAAAAGCTAAGAGAAAAAAGAAGACAGGTATGGCTGGCATAACATCTACAATTGGATTCAAAAAAGCATAGGCCTCGGGCAATTTTCCGAAGAAAAAACTATGTGAATAAAGGGCAGAATTAAGACAGATACAAATCAAACTAAAGATATTAAGCATAACATACATTTTATTCTTGAAAATAATTGTATTTTGATTGAGTTATTGATATAAATTGATATAAGGAAAAGGGAAAAATTAAGATAGACAACAAAATTCTTCTTTTGAACCTATCCAATCAAAAATTCTCCAATTCGCAAAAGAGAATAGAAGAAATCGTACTTTCATACAATATCTTAATTGAATTATATCTAATGATCAATAAATGAAGTTGAATTCTAGATCCACACCTATCAAAATGCTATTAACACTCTAACGTATTCTCTAGATATTTAGATTGGAGTTGACAAATAACTACTACAAATATTACGCTTTAATTAGCAATCTAAATGGGGCGTGGCCAAGTGGTAAGGCAACGGGTTTTGGTCCCGCTATTCGGAGGTTCGAATCCTTCCGTCCCAGAGGATATCCATTATCTTAGAATAGAAAAAAAAGGACGTTTTTTTTTTTAATTTAAAGTCGCATTTTCGGCGGAATGCCTTTAATTTCTTCTGATTTTTATCTGTTATGAATCATACTCTTTTTCACAAACTAAACCTAATCTAGTTCAAATGACACGCAGGTGTCATTTCATGTATTTAGGATTCAGGTAAGGTAGGAACCTGGATTCTGAGAGTTTGACTTCAAAAAAAAGTCGGTTGGCCTTTTCATCATATGTTCAAACTCTTTCTATTTAGGATTAGGGAAGTTAGTTATTTAGAAAAACCTCTTGTAACTATTCTTTTTCTTTTCGATTTTATTAAAAATCGAATTTTCCATAATCTTATCTATTACTCTTTTATATCGTAAGTAAATGGGGTAGTATAATTATTTATGAATTTTTCTGAATTCAAACTATTTTGTTTTGGTACTAATAAAATTCACTCAAACTTAATAGGAGTAAGCGTCTGGACCAGGACCGGAATCGCCCTTTTCATTTTTATTATGTCCCATTAGTCCCACAGGCTAGGTGACCAGATAAGAGTTAATCATTAATCGAAAGTATTAATTAATATTAAAATATCCGCGTCTGCCCGAATTACATTACCAAAAATGTAACAAAAATCCAGTGTTATATTATATCTAACTGATGTAGTTTCTTTGAATATCATTTGTTATAGAAAAGAAAGTGAGTAAAAGTTTATCATATATACATTTCTTGTTCTATTTCAATAGAATAACATTCAATAGAATAACAAAACAAAAGTCTTTTTATTTTGTGAAAAAGGTTTGTGATCCGAAATTTGGAATATAGACTATTTAGAATGGTGACAGGGTAGTTGTTCATTCAATTTAATAGATATAGATAGGAAAACAACTCTTTTTCCTACTTTTTGTTGTATCGAGTTTATTATTCAATTAATATTAATAATTAATATTACAAAAAAGGGGACTTATACTTATCTTTTTTCTATGATGATCAAATATGGCCCTTACTGTTTTCTTCAAATAATGATAGCAACACCTTTTTCATTATATTTAATAATTCCTTAGAAATTAAGTCGAATCTTTGATACGTGAAGATACAGATTCCAATTCCAAAATTAAAAAATTTAAGAGTTCTTGCTAAAACTTCTTCCGAAAAATATTTACCAATCTATCTATCGAAGAAAAGAGTCTAGATTGGGGCGTATACACACTAATTAAACCAATGACTATGCATGATTTCACAATTGAATCAATTCCATACCAATTCCAAATTAAGAGGAATGTGATGCTAAAACTTCGTTTGAAACGATGTGGTAGAAAGCAACGTGCGACTTGAAGGTCCCGATCCATTGTGGATTCTTTCTTTTATCCGCCATTTTCTATTTCTATATTAAGTGAAGGTGCTCTTGACTCGACATCAGTTGGTAATGGAAATAGTCCATGATGGAGCTCGAGTAGAACGTATTAATTCATTTTTCGGAGGAAGAATCTAGGGTTAATGCAAATCAATAAATTAGAACAACTTCGTGATATATCTTAGATATAAAAATCGAAAGGATCCCATTCGAGCAAATTTTCCATTCAAAAGGAAAATGAGTTGGAATTAATCCAATTTTTTGATCCAAAGTGTATTACACGGGAATCAATCGTTCATAAGATTCTTGGATAGAAGCAAATCCAAAATAAAATAAATAATAAATAAAAGGTATGTTGCTACCGTTTTTTAAAGGATTAAGAAGCACCGAAGGAATCTAAACCTAATGATTGATAAAGGATCCCAAAACAAGGAAACACCGTCTCAATAACTGCTGGGCCAGCTTTCAGAATCCAAATATATTTTTTAAACGAGAGACAAACGAAACGGGGGGTGTTAAGACCACTCAATAAATGAAATTGCCTAACTATTGTTCTTTGAGCTATTTACTTTGAGCTATTTAAGAGTTATTTAATTTGAGTTATGAGTACGAATGATCCCATTTTTCTTTTTCAAGAACGAAGAAGAAAAAAAGATTTAAATCATAGTCTAATTGATTTGATGATTTTATGGATCCTTTTGTCATTTATTAGAATTCCATATTAGAATTCCATACATAGATAAAACTTCGGATCAAATTCGTTTTTCTCGAGCCGTACGAGGAGAAAACTTCCTATACGTTTCTAGGAGGGGTGTTATTCATCTACATCTATCTCAATGAGCTGTCTATCGAATCGTTGCAATTGATGTTCGATCTCGAAGAGAAGGAAAAGATCTTCAAAAAGTGGGTTTTTATGATCCGATAAAGAATCAAACTTATTTAAATGTTCCTGCTATTCTATATTTCCTTGAAAGGGGTGCTCAACTTACAGAAACCGTTCAGGATATTTTAAAAAAGGCGTGGGATTTTAAAGAACTTCGCCCTAATCAAAGTGAATTTAATTCAAATTAAGGAAATATAAAAAAGGGAGGGGGTAGTGACTTGTATATCACTTTGTATAATCTTTCTCTACTCTTTTTTATTTACCCCCCCCCTACCGCTTTCTTTCTAGTTATCATC